CATTGCCCATGGATAAAGAAAAACCGTTTCAACATCAAAAACAACAAAAACTAGAGCAAACATATAATAACGGATTCGAAATTGTAACCAAGCATCCCCCATAGGTTCTATACCCGATTCGTAACTAGAAAGTTTCTCGGGTCCTTTGCTAATCGGAGCTAAAATTCCGGAAAATAGAAATGCTAAAATAGGAATAACACTTGATATTATTAAAAATGCCCAGAAAATATCATATTCATAAAGTATAAACATAGACGGACTCCTTATGAATGTGGAAAATATGTTGAATTAGTTGATTCGAATTGGAATTGTCAAGTTATCCATACCTCTTTAGTCAAAACAACAATTCATTTTAAGTGAACCACCTCGTTTGTTTACTGCGGGATATGTCTCGTTTCAAGAGTAATTGCCTGGAATCTTATTTCCATTTTTTTTTCCATTCCACCTGTAATTATATACAAATATATATTTATATTGTTCTTATCTTATACATATACAAAGAAAACTTTCTCACTTTCACCTCGATTTTTTCGAACTAAAAATAAAAAAAAAATTCCAAATTGAATTCTCGTTTTTTTTATTTCTTAGAATAGAGAATTCACGCGTAAGAGAATGTTTAAGAATTTTGATTTCCGAATTGGAATCGGGTTGGTTTGGTATATTTAATTCGAATTCGGACAGAGTAGTTTCTATTGATTGTATAAGGACAGAAAAGACTACTTGTTTACGCTTTGATAGGTAAGGTATATGAAGACAAAAAGTCTCTTTGACAATGAAATTTACCAAAGATCTTTTTCAAACCCAGGCTTGTCTACAAATCCAATTTTAGTAAACAAAGTAAGTAGGGTCTTTCTAGATCCACTTATTCCATTCAATTGTAGTTGGTTGGTTAGGTTGGAATTTAATTATTAATCTTTTTTTTTTATTTTGATAAGAGTCAACTGGTCGGTTCTAAACAACAAACAAATCAAATATTAATAATTTATTAAACTATATAGTTTAATAAATTATTAATATTCATTCGATAGTATATAAATTTAGTAGGGCTATACGGACTCGAACCGTAGACCTTCTCGGTAAAACAGATCAAACTTATTATTCTCAAAATGATTTGAACTGTTTCAAAGACCCAACATGCATTTTTTTTGCATTGGGCTCTTTCATTAACTGATATAAATATCAGCTAGTCCACCATATTTTTTCTTGATAGAAAGAAAAGGGTTCCATGTGCTCCGATTCATTATTTATTGGAATTTTGATTCAAAAGCACTACCAAAGTGTTTCAAAGAAGAGTTATCTTGACGTAGGTCTGCCTTTGGCCTAGATCAATTTTAAAATTAAATGGAGTCTCTATCGTTCTGCTTAAAGAATCCAATATGAAACTTCATACACCTTAAAGTTCATAGGACGAAAAGAGATTTTTTGAGGCCCTTATACTCATTATGCCTAGCATTGAATAGGCTGGGTATTCACCCTATCAATATCTCAAATCAATAATGGGTTCTATTTGGTAACTAAATGGACACTTAAATAGGACCGAACTAGAACTAATTGTCAGGCTATTGTTCTCTTGTTTCCTCAAAGTCATAGAGTAAGACATAGATTTATCAAAAAGATGAATTCTTTTGATTGCATGATGGACTCCCCTGAAAACCATTGGCGCGCGTGTAAACGAGGTGCTCTACCTAACTGAGCTATAGCCCTTGTGTTTATGCTCCATATTTTAGCATGTAGATAATTTCTTGTCAAGATAAATATTCCACGATCCAACATCATAGCTCTTTGATCTGTTTGATTGATATTGCTTCTAAGCAATATTGGATTTATAATCAATCTATGTGATGGTTATATTTAGTCCTCTTTGGAATGATAAAAGGCCTACTTAACTCAGCGGTTAGAGTATTGCTTTCATACGGCGGGAGTCATTGGTTCAAATCCAATAGTAGGTAAAACTTATTAGATACCCTCGACTCTGGTATCTAATAAGTTTTTCTACTCACCCTCGGATTATTAAGACTATTAAATTGATTATCTTATTTGAATTTGATTGAATCAATAAAATCAAAATAAGATATGTATGATATCTTCTATATATATATAGAAGATATAGATAAAGGGTGTATAAACAGAACTTATTTTGATTATGATTATTCGAACGCACCGATTAGTTACGACGAAATCGTATTGCTAGCCTCTACCCGTGTCCTAGCTCGTCTAAGAGCTAGATTTGCTTCAATTACTTGTCTCTTTCCTTCCGCTTTCTTCAAGTTAGCTTCTGCTATTTCAAGAGTTTGCTGAGCTTCTTGTGGATCAATGTCACTACCCTTCTCAGCCTCATTTACTAAAATAGTGATCTCATTATTGCCTATTCTAGCAAAACCGCCCATCAGAGCCATTGTTAACCATTGGTCGTTAAGGCGTATTCTTAAAATCCCTATATCTACCGCTGTGGCAATCGGGGCATGATTTGGTAATATCCCAATTTGGCCACTATTAGTAGATAAAATGATTTCTTTTACTTTTGAATTCCAAACACTTCGATTAGGAGTCAGTACACAAAGATTTAAGGTCATTTCTTTAATTTGCTCTCCATTTCTAAGTTCATAGCTTTCGCGGTAACTTCATCGATGTTACCTACCAAATAAAAGGCCTGTTCAGGAAGACCATCTAATTCTCCGGAAAAGATCAATTGAAACCCTCTAATTGTTTCTGCTAGACCAACATATTTTCCTGGAGAGCCTGTAAATACTTCTGCTACGAAAAAAGGTTGTGATAAGAAACGCTCAATTTTTCGTGCTCTTGCTACAGTTAAACGATCTTCTTCGGATAATTCGTCCAACCCAAGGATAGCTATAATGTCCTGAAGTTCTTTGTAACGTTGTAAGGTTTGCTTAACTCTTTGCGCAATTTCATAATGTTCCTCACCAACGATCCTAGGTTGAAGCATAGTTGACGTTGAGTCTAACGGATCCACCGCTGGATAGATCCCTTTGGCGGCCAATCCTCTTGATAGTACGGTAGTCGCATCTAAATGTGCAAATGTCGTGGCAGGAGCGGGATCGGTCAAATCGTCTGCAGGTACATAGACGGCTTGAATCGAAGTTATGGATCCTTCCTTTGTAGAAGTAATTCTTTCCTGTAACGAGCCCATTTCGGTACTAAGAGTAGGTTGATAGCCTACAGCGGAAGGCATTCGACCCAATAAGGCAGATACTTCAGATCCGGCTTGGACGAAACGGAAGATATTGTCGATAAATAGAAGTACGTCTTGTTCATTAACATCTCGGAAATATTCCGCCATAGTTAGGGCAGTCAACCCAACTCTCATACGCGCCCCTGGCGGTTCATTCATTTGACCGTAGACTAAAGCTACTTTTGACTCTGCAATATTTTGTTCATTGATAACTCCGGATTCTTTCATTTCCATGTAAAGATCATTTCCTTCACGAGTACGTTCACCTACTCCGCCAAATACAGATACGCCCCCATGAGCTTTTGCAATATTGTTGATCAATTCCATAATGAGCACTGTTTTACCCACTCCCGCGCCCCCAAATAGTCCGATTTTTCCTCCACGGCGATAAGGGGCTAAAAGATCTACCACTTTAATTCCTGTTTCAAAAATAGATAATTTTGTATCTAACTGTGTAAAGGCAGGCGCAGATCTATGAATAGGAGATGTTGTGCGAGTATCTACGGGACCTAAATTATCAACAGGCTCCCCAAGCACGTTAAAAATTCGTCCGAGAGTCGCGCCGCCGACTGGAACACTTAAAGGAGCTCCTGTATCAATAACTTCCATTCCTCGCATTAGACCATCTGTAGCACTCATAGCTACAGCCCTAACTCGATTATTTCCTAATAATTGTTGGACCTCACAAGTCACATTAATTGGTTGACCAGTAGTATCTTGACCCGTAACTACTAGAGCGTTGTAAATATTTGGCATCTTGCCTGGAGGAAAAGCTACGTCCAGTACCGGACCAATAATTTGAGCGATACGCCCCAGGTTTTTTTTTTCAAGTGTGGGAACCCCAGGACCAGAAGTAGTAGGATTGGTTCTCATAATATATAGTAAAGTATGTCGAAATTTTTTGCGAAAATGAAAATTATCGAATCAAAAAAAAAAAAAAAATGTCCGATAGCAAGTTGATCGATTAATTAAATAAGAAATAGGAGTTAGCAATCCATTTTGTTGGTACCATCCAAAGGAATCCAATTCAATTGTTTACTTTTTTGAATTATTCTATTTCTATTCAATTTGAAATTTCAATCCACCTATTTTCAAAATATCAAACGGATGACCAAAAATCCCGAGAAAGTCTTTTATTTGCCTATCATTATAGACAATCCTTTCTATATTATCTACGGAAATCGAACCCGAACTCTAACCTATCTTTTTTTTTATGATTCGTAATTTCTATCGGATTGGGACTTAGTTTGTATTTAGTATATAGATTTGTGTCTAGCTTTTTTTTTACCTTTTCATGATGGAATTCCGCATATTTTCACATCTAGGATATACATATACAACATATACCGCTGTCAAGAGTAAATTTCTAATTATTTAGTTCTTTCGATTCAAATGGGGGTAAGAAATTAGAAACTTGAAAAACAACGGTTACGCTTGGGTTGCGCCATATATATGAAAGAGTATACAATAATGATGTATTTGGCGAATCAAATACATGGTCTATTAACGAACCATTTTGATTAGTTGATAATATTAATTGAGAATTTTATGAAAGATTCCTGTAAAAGGTTTCATTAAGGCCTAATTTATGTCGAGTAGACCTTGTTGCTTTGTTGTAAAAATTTAAAATTGAAGTTGTAGGGAGGGACTTATGTCACCACAAACAGAGACTAAAGCAAGTGTTGGATTTAAAGCTGGTGTTAAAGATTACAAATTGACTTATTATACTCCTGAGTATGAAACCCTAGATACTGATATCTTGGCAGCATTCCGAGTATCTCCTCAACCTGGAGTTCCACCCGAAGAA